CCCTCTCCTTTTAGAAATACTCTCGTTCCTCTCTAGACAAGTGCTCGAGTAAGAAATACCTCTCCTTTTCAGTCGAGTTGCTAAAGCACCTGGGATGAGCGTCCTCTGATCTAAATAAGAGCTCCTGTTTGTTTTCTGGCAATGAGCTAGCTTAACCCTGATTGCGACAGGCTTAATACAGTCATGTTGGATCTCCTATTCGTTCTGCTACCAGGAAGAGAAAGACTGATTGCGACAGCTCAACCGGATGAGACATCTCTTATTTACAGAACTGTGCCAACCGAGGAACGCCTACCAACTCCGCCAACCCCATTGATTTAGCCGCACCTGAACCCGCAACCGAGGAACGCCTCTCCTTTCAGTCGAGTTCCGTTGGACCTCTACTCCGCCTACTTCTTGTGCCGACTTCGACTGCCTTATTTCGGGTGAAGAGTAAGGGGTGGTAGGCTTAGTAGGGCTCGAACCTACAATATAACCGTTATGAGCGGTACGTTTCAACCAATTAAACTATAAGCCCCTACGGATCTCTACATGCAATTTGCTCACTTCGGGAAGAGCGGACGCAAGCAAAGGGGAGGCCTTTGCTCTATCTGCTTCTTCCTCTTCCCAGGAGTGCCCAATTAGATAAAATAATGATTTTCTTATTGTTTATAGATAGATAATCTTATATATCTATTATTTAGAATAATAATAAAATCAAGCAAGCGGTCCTTTCGCGACTCAAACTGCCGGTACGCTTTCCGGCTCGCAACGATTCAAACGGGCGGGGGCTCTCTATTTGCTTGCAATGCCGGCTGTTCGCGTTTAGTTAAAAGTAGAAGTAGAGGGCGCCCACACAACGACCGACGGACTCGTGGTATTGAAAACCTCATTAGATGAGAAGGTAGTTGACTGGCAGACCCCTGAACGTACGTTAGCCAAAAGCCCCTATCCACTCAATCTGGAAAGAGAATAGACCGCCGTGAACTCCGGCGAAAGACCCCGTACGACCTGCGGGAGTTGAAGGTTGCTGGCTTGGCTTGCCCGTGGGCCGTGGTATCCTGACGTCCCTCCCGCTACGGCTCGCTGTACGTTCCTTTAGCTATAGGCGTGTCCCATCCGATAATAGTCCGTTCCACCGGAAGCTCAGTGGGGTTTCATACGAGGGTCCCGCGTACTGTGCCATCGCCCAACCAGTACGGCCGTGTCTCTGCTATGGTCAACAAGCTCTTGTGTAGGGACTTGCGGTAAGCCAAGCCGCTCACCGTCCCTTCGCAGTTTCGGTGAGGAGTGAGAGAGGCCTATTATGCCTAGCGAAAGTAAGCGGGGCAGGATCTGAAAGAATTCAAGACCTAAAATCAAAAGCCAAGGTAATGTCTTCAAGAGGTTCCATTCATCATCAGGCTATTTCAGTAGATCGTTCAACTCTAGCTTATGTTAGCCTTGCGTTCACTTACAAAAAAAGAGGTAGTCTTACTACTTTATGAGATTTAAGCAATCTCAGATTGACTGCTATTCCCACTCGGTAAGTCTGAAAATGGGCAATCATTCCGCCCTTCGGTAAACATTCAAACTTAGACGTCTATCTCACTCTTCAACTCATAGCTCTAAAAACCAGAGTTAACGGGGATCGCATTCAACCGCATTAAACTGCTAAGAGATAGCAACTGCTAACATCTAGGCAATATGCAATATTGCTCTTATCCCAATAGTATTGATATTCCCGGTATTCTGCTATCTACGATTTGCTTTCTTACTGTTGCAGAAAGACAGAATGAAGACTGTAGGGAACAATTTTTGTGTTATCAACCAAGGAGTGCCTAGTAGGATGTCGTAGGTGCCCCAAAAAACGATTGTTCCGGTTGAACAATTTGTCAACAGGAGGGGTCCTCCGAAGGCGCTGGCGAAAGCTAGGTCATGTTTTCCGTCTCTCGCTTTGAAAGTGGATTCTTTCTCTTACATGATCCAGGTGATGTGTACCAGTGGATACCCGGTTACTCAATCAAGGTCTATTATGGCCAGAGCGAATCCAATCCGGTTTGTTTCCATTCTGCGATAAGAATGATGCATTCTCCTGTATGGATGAAATGAAATTCAGGAGGCTCGTTGAGACCCCTTCTTTAAAAGAGCTATCAGCAGAACAAAAACCTCGGAGGATGGGCCGACTAGGTCAGGTTGTTGAGGGAGGTGGCAAAAGCCTTCTATTCGCCATTGGGAACTACGTTAATCATAGGTTGTTACACCCCTTCCATGTTTGGGGGGGCGGAGAAGACGTCTCCCCGGACTTTTAACCAAACACAGCCTTTTGATCGACTGGTTGGCAGTAGGCACTCTTTCTCCTTTGACTTAAAGTCGGCCACTGATCGTTGGCCTTTAGTCTTTCTGTTTGAGGTGGTGCAGTACCTATTTGACCGCTACTTTGCCTCAAGTGTGGTTAATTCTGCATTTGCATGCAATATCTTTGAGGTGCCTTTTGTTAAACTTAAACGAAGGTTCTCTCAAGTATGCTTTGTGGCAGGGCAGCCATTGGGGATATCACGGTTCTTGGCCTACTTTCGCGCTATCACACCATATATTAGTGTGGTGGTGTGCGAAACAGGTGCATCCTGACCCTGCCTGGTGTACGCTTTACATCGTACGCGGTACTCGGTGATGATGTTGTCATTGCCGATCAGAGGGAATGAATTTGAATCGATTACCAAGCCATGTCCCCTCATGCTATATGAGACTGAACTCTCAGTTTGTATATGTGGAAAGAGACCTAAGAGAACTGAAACTCACTTCTAACCTAGGGGCCATAGAATAGGGATGAAGAGGAGAGAGGCGAGGTGAGTCGCAGACTGACGAAGCGAAGCATTGAGAACGTAGAGCCGAAAAAGAAGGACTATTGCTTATGTATCCATACCCCCGATAGCTAGTTCATCACTCTCCCAACTCAATTCACAAGGACTTGGAGGATCAAAATCTATGTTGATGGACGTGATTTCTCAGCTAATTGTGGTGAGCAAGATATGAGATGATCAGTCTCCCTGATTCTTGAACTGTATACCGAATCTAGTGAGAATCCCGTGTCAAATGTTTCTTCCTGAGGTTGATTCATCGAGATCTTGTGCTTCTTTTCACAAGACATGGAGATTGAAAGATTCAGATCAGTAAGGAGACCGACTAAGTCACTTGCGGTGGCGGACATGGACCCATACTCTGACTCTCCTATTTTTACTTATTTCCTTCTTTTCCCGTAGGATCTCCCAAGAAAAAGCCAATATCCTGAGAGTGATCTAGAAATTCCCACGAAGGCCAATCAGCATCACTAAAACAAGAGCAAGTTGAGAGGAAGGTGTCAAGTGCAGACAATTCAGAGAAGATATCTCAACAATCTTTTGAAAGCGTTTAATAGGAAGGAATAGAAACAGGAATCTAAACCTTCTTTTCTATCTAAGGTCTCATCAGAAATTGTGAAAGTTCACTGAGTAAGCTATGTCAGGTCTGGTTATGCTAGCAACCACCAAGAATGCTACGATAGAGATGAGGATTAGCAAAGTGGAACTTCCAACAGCAGAGCAGACAAAGAGGACCCAGAAGTGACTATGGGAGAAGGGAGAGGTTCTTTCCATGCCAGCCTTGACCAATAGATCAGTAATGTTTTGAGAAAGATAGAAGCAGAAGTTCTACTCACTTTTTGACCAAGATTGAGCCAGATACTTTATAGAAAAGATGGCATTTTTGATGCATACTATGTCATCAATATTCAGAGGATTGGACCATGTGATTCTAAGATCATCAACATATACTAGAATGTACAGAGCATGACCACCGCTCATAAAGAGAGAGAGATAAAGTTGACTGAAAACCAAGCTCAGAGAGTTCTTTCAAAGCAGCAAGAGTAGTCATGAATCATTCTTCCTTCGATTGGATAATTCCCATTGGATTGTCAGCTATTGCATCAAATGTTCCAGCTCCGCCCAATTCTCGAAGTCATGTTAGGAGAGGTATTTCTTACTTGACTAAAAAGGTACGGAGTGACTTGACCCTTGGGAGAGGTATTTCTTACTCGGAGAGGGAGGCCACTATCAGCTACTCTGCAACTTCTCATCCCACGGGTTGGCATTTCTCTTTTCTTGCTCTTTCTTTTCTTTCTCTTTCGGTAGTGGACGGGCTAAAGGGATTTGCTTACGCGCTAGCGCTTTCGTTCACTTTTCTCACATTTCTAGTACCAACTAATACTAATGAATTCGGGCGAGAGTCTTCAAGTATAAGGAGATGGTAAATAAACAAGTGCTCCAGTTCCACCGGTTCCTAATTAATGGGGGAGTTGCTGCGCTCTCTTCTATGTAAAGAGAGATTTTCCACGGTAAAACAAGTGCTTAGCTTTGTTACTACATCCCGATAAATAGGTTAGGTTACTTTCTTGCTACGCCCGTTGACTAACTAGAAGAAAGAGAATGAATAGACAGGATAACTAGTTCCCGTTGGTTGACAACAGCTCCCTTTTCCTTTAGCTTACCAGTTATACCTAATGTGGCGCGGTCGACATATTACTATAGGGCGAGCTATGTTAGCCAACCCTTTCCTCAGCTGCAAGGTCTCTGCCATAAGTTTCAACCCAAACTCAGGCAACTTAAGCACCGGCTCTAACTTGATAGAATGCCCCACCCCAGCAATGGCCATTGGAGAGGTACTATCAATTAGTAACTCGACTAAAAGGAGAGGGATTTCCTTCTAACTAGTGGCTGAGAGTAAGCAAGCTACCTTCATTCAACAGATTAGTGGTTGAGTCAATAACATGCTCCGGGGCGGGGATCATTGGTCTTCTCTTTTGCATTTTCGCTGCCTGCCTTTTTCTTCGTGTCCGTCCGTATCGCAAAGCGGGTCGACGCCAGCTATAATGGTTGAAAATAGGGGGGCCAACCAAGACCCCCTAATAAAGCTTTTTTTGATAAAGCAAACGATTCGTTCCGACAACTCCGGACCAGATTAACCCCTTTAAATTAGCCGATCTTACAAAATCGATCGGGCGGGCTGGTTGGGAAGGGGTTATTGGCGGAGAAAAGAATCGCTGAGAGATAGATTCTACTATTTAGTCAGGACGAATGAGTGGTTGTGCAGCATGCTCCGGAGGAGATTGACCCTTCCCCGAGTTAGCCCAGTCGGAAAGGAGAGGGCCCGCTGTCTAGACTTTCAGCACCTGTACGAAACGAAGGAGCGAAGCCTGCTTAGTCTCTTACTCGAAGAACGGCCTCCGAGCGACCGTAGCTAAGTACGTACCCAGTGTAGCTTCTGTTTAATTAGTATTCCTTGTTTGTACTGATGTGACTGTATCCCGTCTGTTCCGCTTGGTTCATTGTGTTTTTCGCTTCCCTGGCTTAAAGGACGGAACCACCGAGGAATACCGGTTAGCAGCTCTAGTAGGATGTATACTGTGCTTTGTTCCCTGTCTCATCCTCCGAGTAGTTCTCCAAGCCTAATAGGAACATCGCTAGCTCGGTCAGTTTGTGTTTCTCCTGCTTTCCTCTATCTTCCTTCTCTCAATCGTTCAGATCTTTGTTTACATCGGTATATGTAAGGGACATCTTATGGGTTCTTCTGTAGTAATCTTTCGACAGTTCCGGTTAAACTTCTACTTTCACTCGGAACATCCCGGGTGTTGGCTTCCCTGTAATTCCGTGTAAGGAAGGTTAGTAAGTAAGCTAAGCCCTGTCAGGAAGTAATCCCAGGAATGTTTGTTAGTTGTTAGTAAGGTAAGCCAGGTAAGCCATGTCAGTTGGTAAGAAAGTAATCCCTTCCAGAGTTGTAAGGTTAGTAAGCTTTTCCCGTTTATAGGAATGGGTTTCTAAGCCTAGGAAGTCAAGGAAGTTGTGTTGGTCTTTCCCTGGTTCCTTGTTCCCCTGTTGCCCTAAGAGAAGGGCTGTTGTGATTCTACGGTTTAGAGCATTTCCAAGATAGCTAGTTAGCTCCTAGTAGCTCTTAGTAGATGGCCGGGCACTTCCCAACCACTTTTCTTGATTTCTTACCGGCCTTGAGAAATGAAGAAGGAGAGATCCCTATCCCAACCAGATAATCTTTTACCGGAACATACCTTGTTCTATTATACGCCTCAGCCTTTCGCTACTAATACAGCAAAACCAGTAACTGAGTCGACTATAGTAGCATTTGATGCGTCACCTTCCCTATGAAACTCTTGACTTTACAGTAGTTGTGGCATCCGCTTCCCTTTCTGAGTCTGATTCCGATGCTAATTATCCAGTTGATGGGGAATTGACGGCCCTTTCATTGACAAGTAGTTCATTCCACTGAAGAGGGAATGCTTGTAGCTAGAAGAAGAGCTTTTGCAACAAAATCATTGACTTTCCTAGGAACCTCATTGACTGATGTCAAGGTTGAAGCAAGAGCTAACAGAGACTACTTTCTTTCACCGCGAATTGCCTTTGATGCAAAACCATATACCGATCCTGTTAAGTCTTGAATTGACTTCTGATGTCCTGGCTGCCCCTTAAGCCTGGAAGAAGAGTGACTCGGGCAGGGGAATAGGACATTCAATTAGAAGGAAGAACTTTCTCGCCTGTGAGAGCATGATAGGATAGGACGTCACTGTCTTTATGAGGGTGTGACGCTATGGACCCAGGGGAATCAGTCTATCTAGCATCCCAACGGACTTCTCGCTTTCTTCTTGATATAGGAAAGCATTCATGCGTAGTCTATAAGAGAAAGTCTATGAGTGGGTCAGTGGAGAAGTAAGCAGGTCGTTTACAGAAGAGAGCGCGGAAGCAAATGAGTTGACAAAACCAGCCTACCATGTCCAGCTTCAAGAGAAGTTGCTGATCCAATCATCATCCCAGTGATTAGGCTAACTACATTCCTTTTTTTTCGAAAGAGAAAGAAGTCAAAGGCGTTCCTCTCCTTTTAGTCGAGTAGTAGGCGTTCCCCGAGCCCACTTTTTAGCGACATGATAGCATGAACTCTTCCCCAATGTAAACATTTCCTGCCTAACAGATTTGTAGACGTCCAGGAAGCTTAAGATCTTAACAAGAAAGATATAGGCGATGGCGTCGCCAATTGCATGAAAGAAAGGCCTTTTAGGGGAGTTGGCTCGTGTGTGGAGTGAATTCCTCTGTCCTGTGTGCGGAAGGCATATGAAGTAGTCCAGTAAGGATTCAAGTCAGGTTGTATTTGGATTTTGCAACTCGGAAATTATCATAGATTTATGATCCTTTCCTTACCCTACTGCCTATAAACATTCAAAATATGCAAAATAGCCCTTATATAAATATAACCAAGCCGATCTACGAGTGGATATTGCCTTTTTTTTCATCGGCGATCTTTCATGGAGTTGCCGAAGCCAGAAAATCTGCTAATGCAATCCGCAGAATTACATCAGATCAAGGTGTGGATCTATTTCGAACAAGTGATATCCAAGAAGAAGCCATTCGTTACTTCTCCAACCTGTTTCAGTTTTCACCGGTGAACCACACTCGAGCCTCTATCTCATCCCTTCGCTCTTTTATCGACTTCAGATGCTCCAAC